AGAAAGATTCATGGAAAAAATCATGACTATACTTAACAACAAAACGCTCTGAAAAGCCCACATACGGCGAAGACTTTTTGTTGCCGTCGGAAAAAGAAGAAGTCCCAACCCTATTAACATAGGAACTGGAAGTGGAAGAAAAGGTATTATCCACGCATATTGATATGTCTGTTCCATAAAAAAAGTTTTTTATTCTTAATTAATTGTTTCCGATTCACCGGATCTTACCTTTCGAAAAAGTCAATAAAAAATCAAGATATGCACTAACTGATTTAAGAAGTTTATATTAGTATTTATTAATATTAATTATTCTGAGTCTTTTCAAAACCGTTCAAATATTCAAAAAAGAAGTTACAATTGGTCAAATGATATGACCAAGTGACATATAAAAAAACGAACACTTATAATAGGAAAATAAAAATATAATAATTTATCGTAATCGTAATCAAAATTTATATTCATAGAGCAAGGATCAAAATTGAGCCTAAAAAGAGTACTTGATGCTGATACGAATTATAAGATTAACTAAGGTCATCGGTCTAATGAAAAAACTCTTGATTTTAGTTAGTTTATTTCAATTCATTAACTAATTTTCAATTAATTAACTAATTCATTATGGGATTGATTGTTTTCCATTTCAATCAAAACAATTTATTAGTAAAGTTTAGAAAAATATGGAACTAAAATGAACTTTTTAGCGAGAAAGGATCAAAAATGACTGAGATCCTTTTTTATCAAACCACGTATCTTTTAACAGATTTATTACTAGTCTCATTCGAATTTTAAAATGGAATTTAGTTGTATTTTTTTCTAGTTTGACTATCTATTTATTAGTCAAAAGTACAATCCTGGTATTTTATTAGATGTAAATCAAGTATAGAATGCCGAAAATAAAGGTCTTTTAGATTCTTTTTTTATTTTATTAAGTTTGATTTGATTTCTATGACATGCAGATTCTAAAGATATAACTTTGAGAGATAAACAACGCGAACTAATAGTTCCAAACCAAAAATTTTTGGTTTTACGGAATATTTTGTTATTTCGAGTCATTTTTGATCCAGTTTTCATGGATCTTTGACATATCTATATTTCTTTTTTATGAAGAGAATATTATATTATTTAGAGAAAAAATAGATAATGAATAAGAATAATAATAGAACAATAGATGTCTTTCACATCCAACTATAACAATGAGTAACTTCTTCATTTTGAAATGGCAGTTCCAAAAAAACGTACTTCGATATCAAAAAAGCGTATTCGTAAAAATATTTGGAAACTGAAAGGATATTGGGCGTCGTTAAAAGCTTTGTCATTAGGGAAATCTCTTTCTACCGGGAATTCAAAAAGTTTTTTTGTACGACAAACAAATAAGTCCTAAAATATTGGAATAATCGAAATGCATTTGATTCAAAAAATTGGATCAGTAATTTGTTAATATAAAATCTTTGTATGTTTTCACTCATATTTTGGTGGTGGGGAGTCTTTTTTTCCCCATCGACCTTTACAATTCCAATAAATAAAATTTTTTATCTTTTTCGGGAAGGGCAGATTGTTTAAACTAATGGATTCCATGTTAAAAACTAACTTCTTAATTTATTGCATTTACCATATGTAATGGATTTACCATATATCTCCAATTTTCAGATCATCAATAAAAGAATAAATAAAAGAACTTGATTGTTGAGATATTATTATATTATGTACAAGTGTCAATTTGCAGTACTCCAAATACAAAATAGTTTTAGATTCATTGAGAAAATTGCTTTTTTGTTTCAAATTTATGATTATGAAATCAGATAAACCAGAAATAATGACATGACAATAAGCGTAAAAAATGAAAAAAGTTTTTTTATTCTAGCGAGAGATTTCTATAGCTGCAAGAGTTCGATTTTAGAATCGCATAAACTACGTAAAAAGCCCTAAGATAAATGGACACTTAAAGGAAAATAAATGAAACTAATGAATCTTCAAATTGACTTTTGAACTCATTTTTTTTATCAATTCAATTTTTACTAAAAAAACATATTTGATTGAATTGACTTGTTCAATCTCGACTATTGAATATAAATAGGCTATTATGAATTCGAGCAAGCCGCTATGGTGAAATCGGTAGACACGCTGCTCTTAGGAAGCAGTGCTAGAGCATCTCGGTTCGAGTCCGAGTGGCGGCATGCCATCTTCTAAACGAGATCCAATAGATCCTATAATAAAAATAAATTAAATTCCCAATAATTCATATTAATATGGGGGATCCCCACCTTTTTTCTTTTTTATGATATTTTCAACTTTAGAGCATATATTAAATCATATTTCCTTTTCTATTGTTTCAATTGTGATTACAATTCATTTGATAACCTTATTGGGCAATGAAATCATAAAACCATATGATTCGTCAGAAAAGGGGATGCTAGCTACTTTTTTATGTCTAACAGGATTATTAATCACTCGTTGGATTTATTCGGGCCATTTCCCACTAAGTGATTTATATGAATCATTCATTTTTCTTTCATGGAGTTTCTCCCTTATTCATATAGTGCCCTATTTTAAAAAACGAAAAAATTATTTAACCACAATAACTGCCTCAAGTACTATTTTTACCCAAGGCTTTGCTACGTCGGGTCTTTTAAATGAAATACATAAACCCACAATATTAATACCCGCTCTACAATCGGAGTGGTTAATAATGCACGTAAGTATGATGATATTGAGCTATGCGGCTCTTCTTTGTGGATCATTATTATCAGTAGCACTTCTAGTCATTACATTTAGAAAGATTTTTTATAGTTCTAAAAGTAATAATTTATTAAAATTAAATGAATCTTTTTCATTTGGTGAAATCCAATACAATAATGAAAGAAACAATATTTTGAAAAAAACTTCTTTTTTTTATGCTAAGAATTATTACAAGGCCCAATTGATTCAACAATTAGATTATTGGAGTTATCGTGTGATTAGCCTAGGATTTATCTTTTTAACCATAGGGATTCTTTCAGGAGCAGTATGGGCTAATGAAGCATGGGGATCATATTGGAGTTGGGATCCAAAGGAAACTTGGGCTTTTATTACTTGGATCGTATTCGCAATTTATTTGCATACTCGAACAAATAAAAATTTGCAGGGGACAAATTCCGCAATTGTGGCGACTCTAGGCTTTCTTATAATTTGGATATGCTATTTTGGGGTCAATCTATTAGGAATTGGGCTACATAGTTATGGTTCATTTACGTTAACCTCTAGTTAAATAAATGAAAAGTTATTACGAATACAAACAGAGTGCAATACAGTGTATATAAAACACATTGTGTCAACCGGCGAGAACCGCGTGAATCAAGTAGTGTAGTGATTCACGCGGTTCTCGCAAAGACCAAGTATGTTGGGTGAAAATTTAAATTCATATTTTGTTTTTACTTTATTTAAAATTTAAGAGAATCAAAATCCTTCTTTTTTTTTCATTATCCAACCGACTCTTAAAAATCATAGGAGTTTTTTCTTTAAGAAACTTTAAGAAAACTATCTATAAAAATAATTAGATAGAATACCTTCAACCTTGTCAACTGATAGCGAAAGAACAAAATCGGGATACATACCAATACCTATTACAGGTAGAAAAAAGGAGATGGAAACAAATAACTCGCGCGGTCCAGAATCAAAAACATAAGAGTTTGGAGTATTAAAGAATTTGTATCCATAGAACATCTGCCGTGACATAGATAATAAATAAATAGGAGTTAATATCATTCCAATTGCCATTACAAAAGTGATAGCTATTTTGGGCAGTAAAAGATATTTTTGGCTGGTAATTAGTCCTAAAAATACTATAACTTCTGCAACAAAACCACTCATACCCGGTAATGCAAGGGAAGCCATGGAAAAGCTACTGAACATCGTAAATATTTTTGGCATGGGGATAGCTACTCCGCCCATTTCGTCGAGATAAACAAGGCGTATTCTATCATAACTCGTTCCTGCCAAGAAAAAAAGTGCAGCACCAATAAAGCCATGAGATATTATTTGTAATATAGCTCCATTGAGTCCCGTATCGGTTATAGAAGCAATTCCTATAAGTATGAAACCCATATGAGATACGGAGGAATAGGCTATTCTTTTTTTTAAATTACGTTGGCCGGGAGATGTTGAAGCTGCATAGATTATTTGTATTGTGCCTACTATCATCAACCAAGGAGAAAATATAGAATGAGCGTGTGGTAATAATTCCATATTAATCCGAATCAATCCATACGCTCCCATTTTTAATAAAATTCCGGCTAGAAGCATACAAGTACTGTAATGCGCCTCTCCGTGGGTATCTGGTAACCATGTATGTAGCGGTAGAATCGGTGATTTGACAGCAAAAGCAATAAAAAATCCAATATAGAATATTATTTCCAAAGCCACAGGATACGACTGATTAACTGATGTTTCAAAATTTAATGTTGGCTCATTAGAACCATATAAACCGATACCCAGAACTCCCATTAAGAGAAAAATGGAGCCCCCCGCCGTGTACAAAATAAATTTTGTGGCTGAGTAGAGACGTTTCTTTCCTCCCCACATGGCTAAAAGTAGATAGACCGGAATTAATTCTAATTCCCACATGATGAAAAAAAGTAAAAGGTCCCGAGAAGAAAATGATCCTATTTGACCACTGTACATTGCTAACATCAAGAAATGGAATAATCGAGAATCCCGAGTAATAGGCCAGGCCGCTAAGGTAGCTAAAGTAGTGATAAATCCTGTTAATAAAACAGGGCCTATGGACAGTCCATCTATTCCTAATTTCCAACGGAAATCAAAAAAACTGATCCATTTATAGTCGTCTACTAGTTGGATTAATGGATCGTCCAATTGGAAATGATAACAGAATGCATAGGTTGTTAGAAGAAGTTCTAGCATGCATATACATATAGTATACCACCTAATTACCCTATTTCCTTTATGGGGAAGAAAGAAAATTAAGGAACCCGCAAATATTGGTAAGACTACAATTATTGTTAACCAAGGAAATTTGTTCGTGGTAAAGACAAGATACGCTTGGACCAAAAAAAGCAGTGCCAAAAAATATTTTATTTTTTGGCACTGGTTTTGGCGATAAAAAAAAAATGGACTCGGGTTTCTGTAACGTATTAATAAGCTATACCCATGCTGCGGGTTGTTTCATGCCATAAATAAACTCGAACACTCAAGAAATCTGTTGGGCAGGCGGATTCACATCTCTTACAACCGACACAATCCTCCGTTCTTGGAGCAGATGCTATTTGTTTGGCTTTACATCCATCCCAGGGTATCATTTCTAATACATCCGTGGGACAGGCTCGGACACATTGAGTACACCCGATACATGTATCATAAATCTTTACTGAATGCGACATTGGATCTATCCATTTTTGAACGTGATAAAGTTTCAATCTAGTAAATTGATAAATGAATTATATATTTAAATACTAGTACTAGATGAATCGATGAGTTCCTCGAGTTTTTTTATTAATCTACTTCTGGATTGACAGTGCCAAACTACTTTGATTTATTATCTTTACTTTATTTTGTGATAACACGATCATACCTTACGTGGCAGACATGCTAATTTGAATTAATTTTTGAAATTTTAATTGATGAAAATTCTAATTTATTTTATATTATAAAAAAGTATTACTTATTCAACAAATTAGATTGATTTATACGAGTTGATTTTCTGTTACGATAAATTGATGAAACAATAGCGAGTCCAATAGCAGCTTCAGCAGCTGCAATAGCTATAACAAAAATGGAGAAAATGGCTCCTTTTAATTGACGACTATCAAAAAAATCCGAAAATGTTACAAAATTGAGATTAACGGCATTTAATATAAGCTCAAGACACATAAGCGCCCTAACCATATTTCGACTTGTAATCAATCCATATAGACCGACAGAAAATAAATAGGCACTCAAAACAAGTACATGTTCGAGCATCATCAACCAACTCCTTATCAATCGCGATTCATTTCAATATGAACAACATTTTAACCGATTGGATTGACTAGTAACGATAACGAGTAATAGAATAGAATCTAGAATAAAGGAATATAGTGGGAATAGATCGAACTAATAAAGAATTTCTATTTTATATACAACGTCAAATAGAAAAAGAAAATGCATGTGATAGCTCATAAAAAGGTTTTTCCATTTCGTTTGGAAAGAGTATTATTGACGAGCTACAGCAATTGCGCCGATTAACGCAACTAAAAGAATTATTGAAATAAATTCAAACGGAAGAAAAAAATCTGTTGATAAATGAATCCCAATTTGTTGACTATTACTTATCAGATCTTGCTCGATAATCTGGTTTGCTTTTGCAGTCCAAATAATCCCGTACCATGACGTATCTGAAATAGTAGTAATTAGTGAAACAAAAATACTTGTACAGACCACAGAAGTTACTCCATCTCCCACGGTCCAAAGATGGAAATCTTTGGAATATTCTGAACCATTTATGAACATCACAGCAAAAATTATTAAAACATTTATGGCTCCTACGTAAATAAGGAGCTGCGCAGCGGCTACAAAATGTGAGTTCGATAGAATATAGAATAAAGATATACAAACAAAAACCAATCCCAACGAAAAGGCAGAATAAATGGGATTGGGAAGTAATACTACTCCTAGACCCCCTAATATAAGAGCCAATCCCAGAAAGACTAAAAGAAAATCATGTATTAGTCCAGGTAAATCCATTATATATAAAATAAGAGATAAATAAATCAAAATCTTTCATAACTTTATTGACCCGGTCAGGAAAAAGAGGTAACTCTACTTTTTTAGACTAGTTCTTAATTAATTCTTAATTAATTATTATTAAACTAGATCAAAACGAGTTCTTAAGTTTTTATTTCAGGCAAATTTAAAATTGTTCGAATTGTGTAATCGTCAATTACTGACATTGGTAACCGACCCAAAGCAATTTGATTATAATTCAATTCGTGACGATCATAAGTAGAAAGTTCATATTCTTCAGTCATTGATAAACAATTTGTTGGACAATACTCAACGCAATTACCACAAAATATACATATTCCGAAATCAATACTGTAATTAAGCAATCGTTTCTTTCTAATATCAGTTTCCAATTTCCAATCAACAACGGGTAGATCTATAGGACATACGCGAACACATACTTCACAAGCAATGCATTTATCAAATTCAAAGTGGATTCGGCCACGGAAACGCTCGGACGTGATCAATTTTTCGTAGGGGTATTGAATAGTTACAGGTAAACGATTCGCGTGTGATAAGGTAATCATGAAACCTTGACCAATATACCTTGCGGCTCGTACTGTTTGTTGGCCATAATTCATGAACTCAATTACCATAGGGAACATATCGTGAATATCTATAAAAAATAGGATACTTGTTTCTTTCTCTTGTTTGAGACAAGTCGTGAATATAGAAGTATTTTTTTTTTTTACAGTGAAAGAAGTTGGGAAGAAGTTGTTAATAATAGATTACCTAGAGAAATAGGTAAAA